CGAAAGCCGTTGCGCAACAAGCAACGGCTCACTAGCGCGAAAGCCGTTGCGCAACAAGCAGCGGATGAGCGCACTAGCGTGAAAGCCGTTGCGCAACAAGCAACGGCTCACTAGCGCGAAAGCCGTTGCGCAACAAGCAGCGGATGAGCGCACTAGCGTGAAAGCCGTTGCGCGTTAGTCACGCGCATCCGTTTTCTTGCTGCATCCATTTTCTTGCTGTCACGCGCATCCGTTTTCTTGCTGCATCCATTTTCTTGCTGTCACGCGCATACGTTTTCTTGCTCACTTTGGAAAGATTTTTCAGTATTTTCTTATGATGACCTGGTCGAGAGAGTACGATACATCGGTGTAAAAGATTTCCTTTTTTCTGTGAGCTTGGTTTACTTGACCGAAGGGTGCAGTAGAACTTGAAGGAGAGGAATAAATACCAGGTCTATAATTTTTACAAAAGGAGGACCGCTATTGGGAAATATCTTCTTGGTCGTCATCAAAGAAGTTGACGTCCGGGGCTTCCTCTTTCCCTTTAAAATCAAAGCGGTGAAGTCCATCCTAAAGTTCCAAATCTACATCCAACACCAGAGGTTCCTGATGAGAACAAATTGTAAGGCGTTGAAAGAAACCCTTAAGAAAGATGTCAAGACCCTCTTTGACTTTGATATAGAACACATAAAGGGGGAGAGTCACAGTCTCCCTTATTTCCTAACAATAAAATGCATTTTTGGAAAGGCCAGTAACAATGCGATATTCCATAGATAAGCAAGAAACTGAAGCCTCTCTTTTTATTTATGATGTACCGGCTTGAATTCACTTTCACTTTAGGAAAGGATTTCTTTCTCCTCAAAGTAGGTGTTCGCTCCGCAGCACGAACAGGTCGAGATGCGACGTCGATCACATCGGGTGGGGCCATTCTCCCAGAGCAGAGCTTGAAGCAAGGGTCAGAACTTTAGGCGGGGGCCTCTGTCGATAGAGCTAAAGCAGTCATTCATTAATCCACCCTCGACATACTAAGGAAAACGGCTGATCCAACTACAGAAGAAATACAGACATAAACATCAAAAATACCGCACAGAGCGCCCGCTCTAAAAAGCTGCCCTCCAGCATTCGTCCTTCAAACTACCCATCAATCATCCAACACAACCAACTATTCATAAAAGAGAAATGAATTACAGAAATCAGTGAATGAAATAAGGCGATAAAAAAAAAAAAGAAAAGACCTGCCTTTCTAATGAGATGTGATCCGTCTAGGGCTAGCTGAACTAAGCCTCATCAGAGGAGGAAAGATTTGCTGCTTTCATACTTCTTCTTCCTGCTACGCCCTTGCTTTCCCACCGCTCCGTGGGGGGCCTTTTCTTCTCACTTGAGAGATGCGATTTGAAAGAAGAGAAGAGGTTCTATCAGTTAATCACCATCCCTTCCTCCAATGAGATTTTCTATGTTTATGTTTGGTCTTAGAATAAATGGAGTGCTTGGTGAGACAGATAGCACTCTGATTATCAGAGAATAAAACGTACCTTGACTGCTCAAAGCCAAGATCTCGAGTAAATTCCTTCATCCAAAGCAATTCTTTGGCACTTTCAGTTATAGCAATATATTCAGCTTCTGCGGTGGACAAAGCTATACACTTCTGTAATCTAGACTGCCAAGAAAGAGCTCCCCCTGCAAAAGTGATCAAATAACCGGAAGTGGATCTTAAATTGTCAAGATTACCTCCCAAATCAGAGTCTGTGTAACAAAGAAGTTCAGGCTTGTCACTTCCAAAGCACAGCTTCAAATCGGCAGTACCTTTCAGATATCAACATATCCATTTTACCGAATTCCAATGTTCCTTTCCAACTTTATAGTCAAGCAAGTTCAAATGGCTTTTCACGCCTCTCCTTACAATAAAGTCGAGTGGTCAACACTCCTCTCCTTAACAGTCGAGTGGCTTGAAACTCCTTTCCTTGCAGTCAAGTGGCTTTCGCTCCTCTCTTTCCTTATAGTCAAGAGAGTTGCTTCGCTCCTTTCCTTGCTTATAGTCAAGCAAGTGGCTTTCACGCCTGAAAGCGGCTTTCAACTCCTCTCAAACCTTATAGTCAAGAGAGTTGCTAAAAACTCCTTTCCTTGCAGTCAAGTGGCTTTCGCTCCTCTCCAACTTTATAGTCAAGCAAGTGGCTTTCAGCTCCTTTCCTTCTCCTCGCTCATTACTGTCAAAATGCAAAATGTTGAATTTCTTTTTTTACACTGGCGCAGATGATTTCCCCTAAGGCACCGATGGACCAACGCCTTCGTATGTATATCACCCGAATTTCTTGATTCACGGCGTCGAGTATTTGCACTTTAGATCTCATGACTCGACCTGTAGACGGTGATACCGCCACCTTTGGCGACGTGATCTTTTCTTATTCACTTGTGCTGGTGGCGGAGAGGTCGGCGCCTGTGTTCTGGCTCTGGGGGGGTGGGTCTTCCCTTTCTCAATTATGACGTACTCGGTTAGGTTGCCATCTAGGTCTCGGTCGGGGGCGACTTCCTAATTATGGTCGCATTCTTCCCTTCCCTTGATTCACGATCCTTGCAGCTGAATTAATCCCCCATGTGTCGGGACCTGAACCGTGGTGGTGCTCTTCTACAGCTTCTTCTACTCTATATAGGGGCTCCTCCACTTCTGGAATTGAAAAAGGAAGCTTTTCCAAGCCCGAACAAGATCAAAAGAACTGATCGCTTTCTACTAGAACAAAATAGTTATCTACTAGCCATGTTTTCTTTCTGTGATAATGCCGTAGCGTAGGACTCCAGGAATTTTGGAAAAACCTTGTTTCAGATTCTTAAACTTATTTATGAATTCCGCTTCGACATCACCTGGTAGAAATTCATCCTTAAACTTCAGAACTTCTTGTTCTTCGTAGCGCTTCTCCTCCAGCTCCCTCTTCTGTCGTACATGTGCTCACCATAAACCTGCCTTTTTGTTTTCTTCAACTTCGTGGTAATGAAACGTACCCGCTCCGGGTCCGAAATCTCTTTTAGTTCGAAATACTGGTCCATCGCGATTAACCAGTCTAAGACCACGTCACGGAGGGGTCTCGGCTTCCATAAAAAAAAGTTAGTAACTTCTACGCTAGTCTTCACAATTACTCCACTTCCCTAATTATCTGTGCTTCTCCTCCTCCTTCCCTTCCTTGCTTCGAGGAGGTTATATAATAGTAACAGAAGGAGACAGGTATAGAATAGAAGTCCGCCCCAGTCACTAAACCTAGCTCACCAAGCCTTAGGAGTGCTCCGCCGTGGGCTTGTAGCGACTGAATCTTGTTTCCGATAGAGCACCATTGATTGGTCTATTGGCAAAGGAAACCCGGGAATTCAAGATTTTGTTCTGTCCTCCGGACATTTATTATGCTGTCACTACTGCTTGTCAATTTGAATTGCATCAAAGCTCTCGTTCGAACTTCATATACGAGAATTCTAAACAAGAACTCGAGACTTGAAATGAATCCAAGTGGAGGTTCTTTCTCAGGGCGTAAGGAATAGCACGCAAAAGACAGCCTGGAAAGACAAAGACAGGATTTCAACATAAAAAGCGGTGGATGAGCGGTAATGGCTGGGGAAGGGGGCAAGTACATCCTTTTGTTCTCAGTTCGTGGGAATTGCTTCCATCACTAACCAGTTCAGCTCGGCTAGTGGGCTTTTGTGTTCGAAGGACCTGTTCGACAAGACCAGATCCATCAACAAACCTAGGTCCAATATTTGCGTCTACGAGCTAGCCATCAACAGACGGACATCCTTTTACCGCAGTCTTCCCCTATTGGGCATAGCCTTTTACCGCAGTCTTCCCCTATTGGGCATAGCCTTTTCTCCGTTAGGCTCCTGTAAGGGCGGGTATGAGAAGGGTCCCCCTCTCCCTTGTCAAAGCTTAGTTATCCGTGAATGAGAACTCGTTTTGCTTGTTGGCTGGCTTATGATGCTTTCCTGTCCCAATTCAACATATTCCTTTTTTTGCTCCTGCTTGGTAGCAGGCTTGTGTGCGAGCTTGGTCCGGTTTCGATTCCTAAAGCCCACGGAGAAGGGTGTGGAGCCTCGCTTTCCATGCTGCTCCCCCTGCCAGTGTGTTGGCGTCGATGAAGGTTTAAAGCCTCTTTCCTTCAACACCGAAAAGCTAGTAATTTTATGTATCTTCTTGAGCGAGTGAAGTGCTTCACGGATGTGGAGCACGAACGCATAAAACTTTTTGCTTTTCCTTTCCCTCCCTCGCTTACAGTTACTTCCAATTCCAACCAATTTCTAGTTAATGCACCCATAAGAACCCGACAATCCCCCGTATGGAGCCACCGTCGTTTCGTCTGCCATGTACTCTCGGGTCACCACTCCTCCGAGTACGACAAAGTGAAAGGAGCCAAGACTCACCTCGCCCTACTTTGTCAATCACAGCCGTCTCGTCTATTCTATTCTCGAAAGCGTGTAGACAGAAGGCCCTTTTTTCGGACTGTCTTGTTTTCAGGCCTCCACGGCCGTCCGGGGTTCTCCATTCTCAGAAAGCTTCAACTTTCCCACGTGTGCGCAAGCTTGCGAATACTTTCTGCGATCACTCTACGTAATTTATTAAACCGGTTTATGCTTGTAGCTACCCCCGGGGGGAATACGTGTAATAGCCCCGCGGGGAACCCCCGCCCGGAGGCGGGAATCTCTTTGAATTTGTCTCTGCGATTGGTCTTTCCTGCAGCTGGACCGCACCTTCGCTTCGCACCTCTGCTTTGTATGCAAAATATTGAATAAGGGTTTAATAAGGAGATCTCTTAATTACTTGATCAAGGAACAGTGCTTTCGAACATTACTTACGAGAATCTCAATCCTTCTGCCTCACCTTCTGAAAGGGTAGTAAGAAGGGGGGTTCGGGTGCGCTTCTTCTTCCTGCCGGTTCAGGAGCTTAGGCCCAAGCGGTAGTAGTTTCCTAGTTGGAGTTGGCACACGTAGGCCCGACACCAGAGGTTGGTTGGCGCATTCGGTAAAGCATTCCGCTAGCTGGCGCATAG